AAGTGTGAAGTTTAAGTTATAATAGACTTGTATTGTAGTGTATTCTTATATGCATTCATGTCAAGTTAAGTATTTTACAAGTATTATTATACAAGTATTTAATAAGGAGAGAGGGGATATGCTTAAGTTTTATGAGGTGGTATTTAATGAAGAGGGATAAATTTTTGGAGGTACTGGGGTGGGAGTTAATGATTTTTATAACATATAAGAAGAAAGAAAAATTATTGGTTGGATAAATTTGATAAGTTTTGGTTGTTTATAAATAGTATAGTCTGTGAAAAATTGACTATTAATTCTATATTGAAAAATTTTTAGTCCATCAAGCATTAAGTCATTAATACCTGTTAGTTACTATGCGAGACGAGAATATTGACTAATAAGTCCAGCTACAGCTGAATTGACTGCAACGGGGCCTCTGACGGCCAATGGTGAGTGGAAGCATCCCCCCAAAAATAAAACCACTAAAGGCATGACAGAGCAGTTATGTTGGGTCACGGGCGAAAATGGAACTAATCCATCGTGATGTCTTATTTAAGGGGAACGAGTGGGCGATTTTACAGTACATGGCCTTGAGGTAGGAACCAGATGCCAGATAAAGTGTGAGGATAGCTACCCCCAAGTTTTCATGGGATCAGAGCGAGAAGAGGGATACGTATTGGGCGGGTTGATGATTTCACGGAGGATGGTAGATGAAGGGACCACCATTGGAAGGGGATAGTTATTTGGATCGAGGAAGGTTTATGATGAAAATGGGGTATGTACCGCTAGTGAAATTAATGTGCTATGGGGTTTATACATGGTTAGTGGGGGATAATATCCGTATTGAACATCAATGTATGTTGATTAAGGTGATATGTTTATGTACGATGTTAGTATTGTATCCATGCTTATATGCAAGGGGAGAATGGTTTAATGTTGATTAAACATGTAATGTTTTATGTAATATTAATAATGGTATGTATTTATTACATTAATTTATGGGGGAGTGCATTAATGCACGAATTACATAGAATGATTTCGTTCATAGCTAAAATTTTAATAGTCACGTAGAAGTCAAAATTTGAGGAACTGGTCAAAAGTAGGACAGGGAATAGTTTAATCTAGTAATATCAGCTTTGGGAGTTGAAGGTGGAATGTGTTATTTCTTCCCTGAATTGCTCTAAGAAGGTTGAAGTCTTCATTTTTGGTTTACAAGACCAAGGTAATAGTTATACTATTAGGGCGTCTTCACTTAAGGAGTTTATTTTCGACTAGACTGGCTGCTGGTAGTATGAGAAGGATGATGGAGAAGTAGAGTACTGAGGCTAGTTGGCCGATTGTAATGAATGGGTGTTCAACCGGTTGGCCTCCGATTCAGGTTAGTGTAAATAGGTCTGCTACTAGAATTCAAAATAGGCATTGGCTTAGGGGACGGAATATTATGCTTCGTTGCTTGGACATGTGAAGGATAGGAAATAGTATAAGGATTAGGATGGATAGGACTAGTGCAAGGACTCCTCCTAGTTTGTTAGGAATGGATTGGAGAATAGCGTAGGCAAATAGAAAGTATCATTCTGGTTTAATGTGTGGAGGGGTATTTAGGGGGTTGGCAGGGGTATAATTGTTGGGATCTCCTAGAAGATCAGGGGAGAAGAGGACAAGTATTATGAAGATTAGGGCTAGGGCTAGTAAGCCTAAGATATCTTTGATTGTGTAGTAAGGATGGAAGGGAATTTTGTCGGAATCAGAGATTAGACCGGATGGGTTGTTTGATCCTGTTTCGTGGAGAAATAGGAGGTGGACTATTGCGAGGGCTGCAATAATAAAGGGTAAGATGAAGTGGAATGCGAAGAATCGTGTAAGGGTTGCTTTGTCAACTGAAAACCCACCTCAGATTCATTCTACTAGGCTTGTGCCAATATAAGGGATGGCTGATAGAAGATTGGTAATGACGGTAGCGCCTCAGAAGGATATTTGTCCTCAGGGAAGAACGTATCCTATAAATGCTGTGGCTATGACTGCAAATAAGAGGATCACTCCGATGTTTCATGTCTCGAAATAGAGATATGAGCCGTAGTATAAACCACGACCTACATGAAGGAAGAGGCAAATAAAAAATATGGAAGCACCATTGGCATGTATGTAGCGGATTAATCAGCCGTAATTTACGTCTCGGCAAATGTGGGTGACAGAGGAGAAGGCGGTTAGTGTATCTGATGTGTAGTGTATGGCTAGGAATAGTCCTGTTAGGATTTGGATAATTAGGCAGATGCCTAAGAGAGAGCCGAAGTTTCATCATGCTGAGATGTTGGATGGGGTGGGTAAGTCAATGAATGAGTGATTGATAATTTTGATTAGTGGGTGAGTTTTGCGGATGTTTGTCATTATAGTTTTTATAGTTGAATAACAACGATGATTTTTCATGTCATTGGTCGTGGTTAGATTCCATGTAAAAATAATGACATATTTAGCTTATTTATTGAGTATGCTGTTTGTTTTAGGTTTCGTTGGATTTTCTTCGAAGCCTTCACCTATTTATGGCGGGTTGGGGTTGATTTTTAGTGGGGGTGTTGGGTGTGGTATTGTTTTATATTTTGGGGGATCTTTTTTGGGGTTGATGGTGTTTTTAATTTATTTGGGGGGTATGTTGGTAGTGTTTGGTTATACGACTGCTATGGCTACTGAGGAGTATCCTGAGACTTGGGGGTCTGGTGTAGTGGTGTGGGGTGTGTTGTTATTGGGGTTTTTAGTAGAGATGTTAATTGTGTTGTTGTCCGTGTTGTATGATGAAGTGGAGGTTGTGATTGAGTTTAATAATCTAGAGGAGTGGGTAATGTTTGATGGTGATGAGTTGGGTTTAATTCGGGAGGATTCTATGGGGGTGGCAGCTTTATATAGTTATGGGAGTTGATTGATAGTGGTAGCAGGTTGGTCTTTGTTTGTTAGTATTTTTATTGTTATTGAAATTACTCGTGGAAATAGGTTGTGGTTGCTACGGCTAATGTTGTAGATAGGAGGAATGAGAGGAAGTAGAGTTTAATGAGGCCTTTGTGGTTAGAAGTTATAGTTGAGGCTGAGGTTTGGAAGTTGGCGATTAGTTTTGGGATTGCTTTTTCTATTCAGATTAAGTCAAGGAGGGTTGTGGCCGTTTTTTGACTTGCAGTAAGGTTTAGGTAGGGGTAGATTCGGTGTATTGTGAGGGGAAAATATCCTAGTATGTTTGAGAAGTTATGTAGGTTTGAATGGAGTTTGATTTTGAGGTTGAGAGTTAGTTGGTTTAGATCTATGGCGATAGTAAAACCTGCAATTGTAACTAGAAGGGCTATAAGTTTAAGATATATTGGTATTGTCAGGATAGGAAGGTTGGTAGGGGGGATGTTGTTGGATAGGAGATATCCGGCAAAAATACTGCCGATTAGGAGGCGTTTAATAGAGTTAGTTAATTGAGGATTGTTTTCGTTGATAGCGTTTAGTGAAGAAAATCGAGGTTGTCCTATTAGAGCGAAGAAAATGATTCGTGTGCTATAGACAGCTGTTAGGGAAGTGGCAATGAGTGTGATGACTAGGGCTCAGGCGTTGGTATACGACGTGTTTGCGGATTCAATGATTAGGTCTTTGGAGTAGAATCCAGTTAGGAAAGGCATTCCTGTTAATGCGAGGCTTCCGATGATTAGGGAAGAAGAGGTGAATGGTAGAGCTTTGAAGAGGCCTCCTATTTTTCGGATATCTTGTTCATCGTTTAGGTTATGGATAATTGAGCCGGAACATAAAAATAGTATGGCTTTGAAGAATGCGTGAGTACAGATGTGGAGGAAGGCTAAGTAGGGTTGGTTGATGCCGATTGTGACTATTATGAGTCCAAGTTGGCTTGAAGTGGAGAATGCAACGATTTTTTTGATATCGTTTTGAGTTAGTGCGCAGATTGCTGTGAACAGGGTAGTGATTGCGCCGAGGCAGAGGGCTAGTGATTGTATGGCCTTGTTAGTTTCAATGAAAGGGTGAAAGCGTACTAGAAGGAAAATGCCTGCTACTACTATCGTGCTGGAATGTAGTAAGGCTGATACTGGGGTAGGGCCTTCTATGGCCGAGGGGAGTCAGGGATGTAGGCCAAATTGAGCTGATTTACCGGTTGCTGCTAAAAGTAGTCCTACTAGGGGGAGAAGGGTTGGGTTGATGGTAAAGAGTTGTTGAAAGTCTCATGAGTTTGAATTTATTAGAAATCATGCTATTGCTAGTACGAAGCCAATGTCTCCGATTCGGTTGTATAAGATAGCTTGTAGGGCTGCTGTATTGGCGTCAGTTCGTCCGTATCATCAGCCAATAAGTAGAAAGGATATGATGCCTACGCCTTCTCATCCGATGAAAAGTTGGAATAGGTTGTTTGAGGTGACTAAGATTATTATAGTAATTAGGAATATGAGGAGGTATTTAAAAAAGCGGTTGATATAGGGATCAGAATGTATGTATCATATTGAAAATTCTATAATAGATCATGTGACAAATAGTGCTACTGGTATGAAAAGTATTGAAAAGTAGTCTAGTTTGAAGCTTATGGTGAGATTAAAGGTCTGGATTGTTATTCAGTGTCAGTTGGAGATGATTAGTTCATAGTCGGAATAAATGAATATAAGTGCAGGAGGTATGCAGAATACAAGAGCATAGATAATAGTATTTTTTACATAGTTGGGATATTTGTTGCTTTTATACAGGTCTGTTAGGGTGAGGAGAATGGGAAATATGAGAGCGATAAGCGATATTATGGTACATGAGGAAAATAGATTTATTACTTTTATTTGGAGTTGCACCAATTTTTTGGCTCCTAAGGCCAATGGATTACTTCTATCCTATAAAAGTCAAGAAAGCCGCGGGTGTAAGCGCGGGGGCATGAATTAGCAGTTCTTGCGTTGCTTTCTTGGTAAATAAGAGGGATTTAATCTCTATCTTTAGATTCACAATCTAATACTTTGTTTAAGTTATATTTACAATATAGCTGTCCTAGGATGATTATGGGGTTTATGGAGAGTAAGATGAGTGGGAATATGTGTATAAATATTAGTGTATTCTCACGTGTGAATGAGGGGTTTATGTTGGTGAGGTGATATGTGAATTTTCCGCGTTGGGTGGTGATTAGTATATAGAGTGAGTATAGGGCTGTGATTAGTATGTTTGCACCTGTTAAAATAATTGTGATATTAGATCATGAGAAAGAGGCAAGGATAATGAATAGTTCTCCAATTAGGTTAATTGTAGGGGGAAGTGCTAGGTTAGTTAGGCTGGCTAGTAGTCATCATATTGTTATTAAGGGGAGAATTGATTGTAGGCCTCGAGCTAGTAGTATAGTTCGGCTGTGAATTCGCTCGTAGTTAGTATTGGCGAGACAGAATAGTATGGATGATGTTAGCCCGTGGGCAATTATTAATGCTGTTGCTCCTATGAAGCTTCAAGGAGTTTGAATTATAATGGCAACGATTACTAGGGCTATGTGGCTTACTGATGAGTAGGCAATGAGGGATTTTAGGTCTGTTTGTCGTAAGCAGATAGAGCTAGTTATGATTATTCCTCACAGGGATAATATAATGAAAGGATATGCCATAGTGCTTGTAATTGGGTGGAGTAGAGTAGAGATTCGGATTATTCCGTACCCTCCTAATTTTAGAAGGATGGCTGCTAGGACTATAGATCCAGCAATAGGGGCTTCAACGTGAGCTTTAGGAAGTCATAGGTGGAGTCCATATAAAGGTATTTTTACTATAAAGGCTATAATACATGCTAGTCATAGAATATTACTAGTTCAGGTTGTAGGACAGTTAGAGGTTTGGTAAATTGAGATTATGAAGTTTAGGGATCCTATTGATTTTTGAATATAGATTAGTGCTACTAGTAAGGGTAGAGATCCAACTAGGGTATAAAATAGGAAGTATAGGCCTGCGTTTAAGCGTTCTGTTTGATTACCCCAGCGTGTAATAATAATTAGAGTGGGGATTAAAGTAGCTTCGAAGAGAATATAGAATATGATTAATTCTGTGGCAGAAAAGGTTATGATTAAAAATGATTGTAGGGAAATGAGTATTAAGATATAGAGTTTTTTTCGGATTAGGGGTTCGTTGGAAAGATGGTTTTGGCTCGCTATGATTATTAGTGGGAGTAATCATGCTGTTAAGATTAGAAGAGGTGAAGACAGGGAGTCGGAGAAAAAGGTTGGTGAGAAGATTAGGCCATTGTCGTTAGTTTGGTTAAGTGTGAAGAGAACTAATAGACTAATAATTAGACTATGGATAGACGGATTAATTCAGATTATTGAGCTTTTGGAGAATCATGTAAGGGGGGCAAGGAGGATTGTGGGTAGAATAATTTTTAGCATTGGAGAATGTTAAGGTTTTGGACGTAGTCAAGTCCATAGGTGTTAGACACTATAACTAGTAATGCTAGGCCTACGGCTGCTTCACAAGCGGCAAATACTAGTAGGACAATAGGTATTATGAATGATAGGGAGAAGTGAGAGTTTAGGACTATTAGGGTAGTTAGGATAAATATGGATAGCATTATTCCTTCTAAGCACAGAAGTGATGATATTAGATGTGATCGGTAGATAAATATTCCTAGTAGCGAGATTATGTAGGCTATGGTAATGTTTAAGATAATAATAGGCATGTTGATAATTATGCTAATGCATAATCTAGTGAGTCGAAATCACTTATTTTGGTTTAAACTAATTATCATTATTCAACTCATTCTAAGCCTTTTTGGATTCATTCGTATGCTAGGCCTAAAGTCAGGATAAGAAGAAGTATTAGGGCTACAGTTAATATGAGTTTGAGGTTATTGGTTTGAGATGCTCAAGGTAGGGGGAGGAGGAGGGCAATTTCTAGGTCGAACAGGAGGAATGTGATAGCAACAAGAAAGAATTTTATAGAGAAAGGGAGTCGGGCAGATCCTATGGGGTCGAATCCACATTCGTATGGGCTTGTTTTTTCTACATAAATATTTAATTGGGGTAATCAGAATGCTACTGAGATTAAGAGCAGTGCAATAAATGAGTTAGTAAAAAGGGAGATTATGAGGTTTATTACTCTTTCCTAGGTTTATACTAGGACTAACTGATTGGAAGTCAGCTGTACTGTGATTATACTAAGAGAGTATGAGCCTCATCAATAGATTGAGACGTATAGGAATAGTCAGACTACGTCTACGAAATGTCAGTATCAAGCTGCAGCTTCAAATCCAAAGTGATGATTAGATGTGAAGTGGAAATTTAGCTGGCGTAATAAGCATACTAGGAGGAAGGTTGATCCAATAATTACGTGAAGTCCGTGGAATCCTGTAGCTATAAAGAATGTTGAGCCATAGATACCATCTGAAATGGTGAAGGAGGTTTCTAAGTACTCTGAAGCTTGGAGAAGTGTAAAGTATAATCCGAGGGCAATTGTGATGCCTAGTGCTTGAATTATATGTTTGCGATTACCTTCTATTAGGCTATGATGGGCTCAGGTAATTGAAACGCCTGATGCTAGGAGAACGGATGTATTGAGAAGTGGGACTTCTAGTGGGTTAAGGGGATTGATTCCCACTGGAGGTCAGCAGCTGCCTAGTTCAGGGGTTGGGGCTAGGCTTGAATGGTAAAATGCTCAGAAGAAGCCTGCGAAGAAGAATACCTCTGAGATGATAAATAGGACTATTCCATATCGCAAGCCTTTTTGGACAATTGGTGTGTGGTGGCCTTGAAATGTGCCTTCACGGACAATATCTCGTCATCATTGGTATATAGTGAGAGTATTGGTGAATATACCGAGTGTTAGAAGGAGGCTAGAGTTAAAGTGGAATCATATAATTAGACCAGATGTTAGGAGTAGGGCGGAAAGGGCTCCTGTAAGGGGTCATGGACTGGGGTTAACTATGTGGTAAGCGTGAGTTTGGTGGGTCATTAGGTGTTATCATGTAAATATAGGCTTACTAGTAATGTGAAGACGTAAGCTTGGATCAGGGCAACGGCAAATTCGAGAATTGTTAATAAAATAAGGATGATGAATGTGATTATTGCTGCTGGTGGACTAATGGAGGTTAGGACTAGTGTAGCGCCTCCAATTAAGTGTATGAGTAAGTGGCCAGCTGTAATATTAGCTGTGAGTCGAACAGCTAGGGCTATTGGTTGAATGAATAAGCTGATTGTTTCAATAATGATTAGTATGGGAATTAGGGGAATTGGTGTTCCTTGGGGAAGGAAGTGGGCTAGAGATGCTTTGGTCTTATGGCGGAAGCCTGTAATTACTGCTCCAGCTCATAGTGGGATGGCTATGCCGAGGTTTATTGATAGTTGCGTGGTAGGTGTAAAGGAGTGGGGTAAAAGTCCTAGTAGATTTGTTGATCCGATAAATATAATTAGTGAAATTAATATTAGGGATCAGGTTCGTCCTTTTAAGTTGTGTATCATTATTATTTGTTTTAGTACGAGTTGAATGAGTCATTGTTGAAATGAGACTAGTCGATTGTTGATAAGTCGGTTAGGCGATGGAAAGAGGATGTTGGGGAATAGGATAATAAGGATAACAATGGGAAGTCCTATTAATGTAGGGGTAATGAAAGAGGCAAATAGATTTTCGTTCATTTCTTTTCTCAAGGAGTTTTGTGTTGGGTTGGTGTTGAATTTTTTAGTGAGGGATTAGAAGGATAAGGGTGTTTAGAGATTTTAGTTTGGAAGAGAATAAATAGGGCGAAGAATATAGAGGTAATTGTGATGAATCATGTTGATGTATCTAGTTGGGGCATGTCATTATGAGGAGATTTAACTCCTAATCTTTAACTTAAAAGGTTAACGCTAAGCTAGCTTCATAATGAATTTATAGTATTGATGAGGATCAGTTTTCAAAATGCTTTAGTGGAACTAGCTCAAGGACAATTGGTATAAAGCTGTGGTTGGACCCGCAAATTTCTGAACATTGCCCGTAGTATAGTCCTGGTCGTGTTGATGTTAGGGTAGCTTGATTTAGTCGGCCAGGAATGGCGTCTGTTTTTAGTCCTAGAGATGGGACTGCTCAGGAGTGAAGAACATCTTCTGATGAAATTAGTATACGAACGGGCAGTTCTATAGGTAGGACGACTCGATTATCTACTTCTAGGAGTCGAAGTTCTCCTGGTTTTAGGTCAGACGTGGGAATTATGTAAGAGTCAAAGTTTAGGTCTTCATAGTCTGTGTATTCGTAGCTTCAGTATCATTGGTGGCCCATGGTTTTTACTGTTAATGAAGGATCATTGATTTCATCTATTATATATAGGATTCGTAGAGAAGGCAAAGCAATTAGAATTAGAATAATTGCTGGAAGGATAGTTCAGATAGTTTCGACTTCTTGTGCATCTATTGTGCTTGTGTGAGTGAGTTTAGTGGTTAATATAAGTGAAATAATATAAAGAACTAGTGAACTAATAAGGAAAACAATTATAAGTGTGTGGTCATGGAAGTGTAGTAGTTCTTCTATAATGGGTGATGTAGCGTCTTGAAAGCCGAGTTCGAAAGGGTAGGCCATATAAGGCATAAAGGACTCTAACCTATAAATTAACTTTGACAAAGTTATGTTATTATTTTACTAATGCCTTATAAAGAAAGACATAATGGTTATGGGGCTGGCTTGAAACTAGTTATAGGAGGTTCGATTCCTTCCTTTCTTGAATTTATGCTTTTACGTAGGTTGGTTCTTCGAATGTATGATATGGTGGTGGACATCCGTGAAGTCATTCTAGGTTAGTTGTAGTGTGTTCTACTACTAGTACTTCTCGTTTTGATGCGAATGCCTCTCAGATTATAAAAATTATAATTATCACAGCTGTGAGTGAAATAAATGAGCCCATAGAGGACACAGTGTTTCATGCTGTATACGCGTCCGGATAGTCTGAGTAACGCCGTGGCATGCCTGATAACCCTAGAAAGTGCTGGGGAAAAAAGGTTAGGTTTACTCCTACGAATATAACGGTAAAATGAATTTTAGCTCATGTGTTGTCAAGAGTATAGCCGGAGAAGAGAGGAAATCAGTGGACAAACCCTCCTATAATTGCAAATACTGCTCCTATGGACAGAACATAATGGAAATGGGCTACGACATAGTATGTATCATGTAAGACAATGTCCAGTGATGAGTTGGCTAAGACAATTCCTGTGAGACCTCCAACAGTGAATAGGAAAATAAATCCTAGAGCTCATAATATTGCTGGGGATCATTTAATATTTCCTCCATGTAGGGTGGCTAGTCAGCTGAAGACCTTTACTCCGGTTGGAATAGCAATAATTATGGTTGCTGATGTAAAGTATGCTCGTGTATCTACGTCTATCCCTACTGTAAATATGTGATGTGTTCATACGATGAATCCTAGGAAGCCAATGGATATTATGGCTCAAACTATTCCCATATAACCAAAGGGCTCTTTTTTGCCTGCGTAGTAAGTGACAATATGGGAAATGATGCCAAATCCAGGTAGGATTAGAATATATACTTCAGGGTGGCCAAAGAATCAAAATAGATGTTGATAAAGGATAGGATCTCCGCCTCCAGCAGGATCAAAGAATGTTGTATTTAGGTTACGGTCTGTTAAGAGTATAGTAATTCCTGCAGTGAGGACTGGGAGTGACAGAAGGAGTAGGACAGCTGTAATTAGAACCGATCATACAAATAAGGGAGTTTGGTATTGAGATATAGCTGGGGGTTTTATATTGATAATTGTAGTAATAAAATTAATTGCTCCTAAAATTGATGATACTCCTGCTAAATGGAGGGAGAAGATAGTCAAGTCAACAGAAGCTCCTGCATGAGCAAGATTTCCGGCTAGTGGAGGGTAGACTGTCCAGCCAGTTCCGGCACCTGCTTCTACTATAGAGGAAGCTAGAAGGAGGAGGAAGGATGGTGGTAATAATCAAAAGCTCATATTATTTATTCAGGGAAACGCTATATCGGGGGCTCCAATTATAAGAGGGACTAGTCAGTTTCCAAAGCCACCAATTATAATGGGTATTACTATAAAGAAAATTATTACGAAAGCATGTGCGGTTACAATAACATAGATTTGATCATCTCCTAGTAAAGCTCCGGGTTGACCTAATTCAGCTCGAATAAGGAGACTAAGTGCGGTGCCTACTATTCCAGCTCAGGCACCGAATAAGAGATAAAGTGTCCCGATGTCTTTGTGATTGGTTGAGAATAATCAATGGTTGATGAACATAGGTAGGTGGCAAAATGGCTGAGCAAGCATTAGACTGTAAATCTAAAGACAGATGTTGAGTCCTCTTTTTGTCAAAGTCCTGAGGTGAATTGTCATATTGAATTGCAAATTCGAAGAAGCAGCTTCAACTCTGCCGGGGCTTCTCCCGCCTTTTTTTCTTACGGCGGGAGAAGTAGATTGAAGCCAGTTGTGTTGGGCGTTTAGCTGTTAACTAAATGTTTGTAGGTTTAAATCCTGCCAGTCTAGGGGTATAAAGAGGGCTTAGTTTAATTAAAGCGATTGATTTGCATTCAGTAGATGTAAGATGGAGTCTTGCAGTCCTTAGTTCAGGAATTAAGTGTGGTTACTTACTTAGAGCTTTGAAGGCTCTTGGTCTGGTTTAACCTAAATTCCTAGTTTAGGGTAGATAAGATGGGTGTGAGAGGTAGGAATAGGGTGGATACGGTTATGATGGCTGGAATTAGGGGGATTAGCTTTGTGCTTTCGAATTGTCATTTTATTTTGTTATTGTTGGCTGATGGGAATAGTGTTAGTGCAGTTGAGTAGATGAGTCGTATATAAAAGTATAGGTTTAGGAGTGCTATTATGGCTATTGTAGTAGGTATGATGATGCTATTGTTTGATACAAGTTCTTTGATAATTATTCATTTGGGGGAAAATCCTGTTAATGGGGGAAGTCCGCCTAAAGATATGAGAATGACAAGGGTAATTGAGACTAGTAGGGGAAATTTATTTCACGTGTCTGATAATGTTAGGGTGGTAGTATTTTTGTAGTAGTAGAATAGTAGGAATATGTTAATTGTGAGTATAATATAAATAACTAGATTAAATATAGTGAGTGCAGGGTTGAATGAGATGATTGCTATTATTCAGCCTATGTGGGCAATTGATGAATAGGCTAGGATTTTTCAGAGTTGGGTTTGGTTGAGTCCGCCTCAACCTCCTATGGCAATGGACATAATTGCTATAGTAGCTAATAATGGCAGGTTGATGGATTGAATTACTTGAGTTATAATTGAGATAGGAGCAATTTTTTGTCATGTGAGCAGGATTAGTCCTGATATAAGGGGAGTGCCTTGGGTTACTTCGGGAACTCATAGATGGAATGGGGCTAATCCTATTTTTATAGCTAGGGCAATGGTAAGTATTAGGGATGGGATTGGAGCTAGGGGGTTGGTAAGGAGTCATTGTCCTGTTTTCATAAAGTTTATGATTGCGCTTATTATTAATATTATTGAGGCTGTGGCTTGGATTAAGAAGTATTTAGATGCAGCTTCTGTTGATCGAGGATTTGCTTTTTTCATTAAAATGGGGATTATTGCTAATATACTTATTTCTAATCCTACTCAGGCGAGTAGTCAGTGAGAGCTGAGTAATGTGATTAGGGTACCCGAGAATAGGGTTAGGTAAATGGCGAGGGAGGTAATAGGATTAATTAGTATGGGAAGGGATAAAACCAACATTTTCGGGGTATGGGCCCGATAGCTTATTTTAGCTGACCTTACTGATAGAATGTGGTGTATGAGGTAGCACGAAGAATTTTGAGTTCTTAAGATTAGGTTCAAATCCTATGGTTCTAGAAATAAGAGGGCTTAAACCTCTATGATTTACTCTATCAAAGTAACTCTTTTGTCAGACATATTTCTTTATGTTTGAGGAGGAATGCATGCAATGGAGATAGGTAGTGAGATATGTCATATGCACAGGGCTAAGGTTAAGGGCAGGAAGTTTTTTCATAATAGGTGTATTAGTTGGTCGTATCGGAATCGGGGATATGATGCTCGAATTCATAGGAATGTAGATGTTAGAATTAGGGTTTTTAGAATAAAGCTGAATGTGAAGGTTTCGGGTGTTGTTGGGTTGAGAAAGGCTCCTAAGAATAGTGTTGTTGTTAGGGCATTTATTATAATGATATTAGTATATTCAGCTATAAAGAATAGGGCAAATGGTCCTGCGGCGTATTCTACATTGAATCCTGAGACGAGTTCTGACTCTCCTTCTGCCAAATCAAATGGGGCTCGGTTTGTTTCTGCTAGGGTTGAGATAAATCATATTATTGCTAGGGGTCATGTTGGTAAGAGAAGTCAGATAGATTGTTGGGTTGTGATTAGGGCGGAGAGTGTAAAAGATCCATTTATGAGGAGAACTGATAATAAGATAATGGCTAAAGTGACTTCGTATGAAATAGTTTGTGCTACGGCTCGTAATGCTCCGATAAGGGCATATTTGGAGTTGGATGCTCATCCAGATCATAAGATTGCGTAGACGGCTAGGCTTGATGTTGCAAGGATGAATAGGATTCCCATGTTTATGTTAATGAGGGGTTGGGGTATGGGGAGAGGAATTCATATTGTGAATGCTAGAGTTAGGGCTAGGGAGGGGGCAATAATGAATAGGGCGATAGAGGATGTTAGGGGTTTGAGGGGTTCTTTGATGAATAGTTTTATTGCATCGGCAAATGGTTGGAGTAGGCCATAGGGTCCTACGACGTTTGGACCTTTTCGAAGTTGTATATAGCCTAATATTTTTCGTTCGACTAAGGTTAGGAAAGCTATGGCTAGTAGGATGGGGACAATTAAGAGAAGAAGGTTAATTATAAACATATATGTTAAGAAGAGGAATTGAACCTCTGATGGTAAAGTCTTAAGTTTTATGCAATTACCGGGCTCTGCCATCTTAACTAGCTCTGGTCTAGAGCGAGGTTTATATAAATTAATAACTAGATTGAGATTATATCATCTATTGTCATAAGGCATACTATGGGGATTGGCCTTGTTTCTCTTGTCCTTTCGTACTGGGAGAAGCTTTGTAATAGATAGAAACCGACCTGGATTTCTCCGGTCTGAACTCAGATCACGTAGGACTTTAATCGTTGAACAAACGAACCATTAATAGCGGCTGCACCATTTGGATGTCCTGATCCAACATCGAGGTCGTAAACCCTACTGTCGATATGGACTCTCGGGTAGGATTGCGCTGTTATCCCTGGGGTAACTTGTTCCGTTGATCAATAGTTTGGGTCAATTTATGAGTTTAAATTTAGACAAGTCATGGTCTGGATTAAGATCATTCGGAGGTTTAGCTGTGCTCCGAGGTCACCCCAACCAAAGTTATTAGTCCATAGGTGGGGGGGGTTATCTCTTGTAGAGTTATGTAGGTGATACTTGGGCTAATAAACTTAAGCTCCACAGGGTCTTCTCGTCTTATTTGTTTATTCCCGCCTCTTCACGGGAAGGTCAATTTCACTGATTAAAAGTAAGAGACAGATAAACCCTCGTTTGGCCATTCATACAAGTCCCTATTTAAGGAACAAATGATTATGCTACCTTTGCACTGTCAGGATACCGCGGCCGTTTAACATATGTCACTGGGCAGGCAGTGCCTCTAATACTATTTATGCTAGAGGTGATGTTTTTGGTAAACAGGCGGGGTTAGTGTTTGCCGAGTTCCTTTTACTTTTTTTAATCTTTCCCTTGGGTGCATGCCGGTGTTGGATTAACATTATAGGTAATATTGGTTAGGTTAGTAGGTTTATAATATAGGTTTGTTAACTACCAATGAATTATTCGGGTTGGTATAAACTTATGCAGGGAGAAAGTCTTTCTTGTTACTCATATTAACATTGTTGCTTCTATGATTAGTAATAGATTAATCCAGTGTGAGGTTAGGAGGTGATTGTAAATGTCTAGATTAAGTTGAATAAGTTAGGTTAAGCTTGAACGCTTTTTTAATTGATGGCTGCTTTTAAGCCAACTATGGGGATTGTGGAATTTACTCTCTAATCAAGGTTGTTTCCTATGTCTAAAGAGCTGTCCCTCTTTAGACTAACAGTTAAATTTACGTTTGGGATTTTAGATGCTTTAAGTAAATTTAAAGTTGAACTAAAATTCTAATCTGGATAACCAGCTATCACCAGGCTCGGTAGGCTTTTCACCTCTACTTATAAGTCATTCCACTATTTTGCTACATAGATGGATTGGCTCTGATAGCTGCTCATAAGTAGCTCGTCTGGTTTCGGGGTTCTTAGCTTCAATTCTTTTTGTAAAGTTGTTTCTAGTTAATTCATTATGCACAAGGTAGAAGGTTTAGTCTTTGCTTTGTTTTACTGTCAGTTATTTCTTTCATCTTTCCCTTACGGTACTGGCTCTATAGCTCCAATTAAAAATTTCTATCTCCTATACTTTTATATGGGTGAATGTTTTATTTTAGGTAGGTATGGTTGTTATATGGGATTAGGGTTGTATGGGCTAGGACTGGTTCAGGACGTTCGGATAGTACGAAGTCTTCCGGGTGTAGGCCGGACGCTTTAAGTGGTTAAGCTACGTTCTGGTTGTTCCAAACACACTTTCCAGTATGCTTACCTTGTTACGACTTATCTCTTCTCATGCTATTGGTAAGGGAAATTAAAGTATATTGTTTGTCTGTAGGATTTGAAGAGGGTGACGGGCGGTGTGTGCGTGCTTTATTGCCCAATTCAGCTAAGCGCTCTATTCTTAGCTTACTACTAAATCCGCCTTGGGCTTATAAGTTTCATAAAAGCTGTCGTTATGTGGCTGTTCTGGTATGTAGAAAATGTAGCCCATTTCTTCCCACCTTATAGGCTACACCTTGACCTAACGTATTTATGTGTTATTATTGCGCTTACTGCGAGGCTTTGTTAAGGTTTGCTGAAGATGGCGGTATATAGGCTGATATTTGCAAAAGGTGGTGAGGTGTATCGGGGTTTATCGATTATAGAACAGGCTCCTCTAGAGGGATGTAAAGCACCGCCAAGTCCTTTGAGTTTTAAGCTGTTGCTAGTAGTACTCTGGCGAATAGTCTTGTTAGTTGAATATTTATGTTTAGGGCTAAGCATAGCGGGGTATCTAATCCCAGTTTGGGTCTTAGCTATCGTGAATTCAAATATTTTAAGACTACTTTCGTTTAATTATTTTTATTGAGACTAGGGCTTTTTACAGCTTAGTCTAAGCTTAGTCTTATTGAGTTAAGGTTTTTAATCACGCTTTACGCCGTATTCTATTAACTAGGGTTAATCGTATGACCGCGGTGGCTGGCACGAAATTTACCAACCCTGGTATTAGTATGACTTAGTCGAACTTTCGTTCATGGCTTAATCTTAATCACTGCTGTAACCCGTGGGGGTGTGGTTGAGCAAGGTGTTATGAGCAATTATTTAGTGAGCTTGATACCTGCACCTTTTGATCATAGTGATATAGAGGGCATTCTCACAGGGACAGGGATGTTTGCATGTGTAAGTCTACTAAAAGCTAATAAAAAGGCCAGGACCAAACCTTTTGTGTTTATGGGGTATAAATACCCATCTAAGCATTTTCAGTGCTTTGCTTTCTTTTAAGCTACATTAAC